ATAAAAATAAGCTAAAAAAGCTTTTGGACTCATAATTCAAACATAAAGTCAAACTTTTTTTTATAATAAAGTGCCTGATAAAAGGATTATCTTGATAGGGTAAACTATGTAATTACAATTACCTTTATTGAACATTCTATTTATAAAAAATAAATTTTTATTATCACAATGAAAATGTAAAGTTTTTTTTAAACTACATAAATATATATATATATATATATATATACATATCTGCACATGTATATATATATATATATACATATCTGCACATGTATATATATATATATATATACATACACACACACACACACACACACACATATATATATATATATATATATATATATATATATATTAATAAATAAATATAAGTAAATAATAAGTTATTATGTTGAAAATTGCTATATTTTCATAAAGTATGGGCAATACCCGGTATAATTTTTTTATAAAAAAAATTTATTTTTTATTTGTTTTGTAAAATAAATTTTTGTATTTTTATATAATTTAAGGTTTTAAGTTAATAAAACTTATAATTTTCAAAATTATCATTAAAGATATTCTTTAAGCCTTAATAGTATTTACTATACCATAAAATTTGCAATTTTATATCATAATTGAATATAAAGCTAATAAAAGAAAAATTTTTCGTTAATAAATTTACAATTTATCGCTTATTCTCAGCCATTTTATTTGAAAAAATGATTCTTCTCTACTAATCATAAAGATATTGGAACTTTATACTTTATTTTCGGAATTTGAGCTGGCCTAATTGGCACTTCACTTAGCTTACTAATTCGAATCGAATTAGGCAACCCTGGATCTTTTATTAATGACGATCAAATTTATAATACCCTCGTCACTACCCATGCTTTTATTATAATTTTTTTTATAGTAATGCCAATTATAATCGGAGGATTTGGAAATTGACTAATTCCCCTAATACTGGGGGCCCCAGATATAGCTTTTCCACGAATAAATAACATAAGTTTTTGACTTCTTCCCCCCTCCCTAATTCTTTTAATCTCTAGTAGTATTGTAGAAAACGGAACTGGAACTGGTTGAACAGTCTACCCCCCCCTATCCTCTAATACAGCCCACAGAGGAGCATCGGTAGATTTAACTATCTTCTCTCTTCACTTGGCAGGAATTTCCTCTATTTTAGGGGCTATCAATTTTATTACCACAATTATTAATATACGATTAAATAATCTATCATTTGATAAAATACCTTTATTTATTTGAGCAGTGGGAATCACAGCTTTACTTTTACTCCTATCTTTACCAGTACTGGCCGGGGCTATTACCATATTATTAACTGACCGAAATTTAAATACTTCATTTTTCGACCCCGCAGGAGGGGGAGACCCCATCCTTTACCAACACTTGTTTTGATTTTTCGGCCATCCGGAAGTATACATTCTAATTCTTCCGGGGTTCGGAATAATTTCTCACATCATTTCCCAAGAAAGAGGGAAAAAGGAAACCTTCGGGACCTTGGGAATAATTTATGCTATACTAGCAATCGGCTTGCTAGGATTTATCGTTTGAGCCCATCACATATTCACCGTAGGAATAGATATTGATACACGTGCCTATTTCACTTCCGCAACTATAATCATTGCAGTCCCCACAGGAATTAAAATTTTCAGATGATTAGCAACTCTCCACGGAACACAAATTAACTATAGTCCAGCCATACTATGAAGATTGGGGTTCATTTTTTTATTCACAATCGGAGGACTCACAGGAGTAATTCTAGCCAACTCTTCTATCGACATTACCCTTCATGACACATATTATGTGGTGGCCCATTTTCACTATGTCCTATCTATAGGAGCTGTATTCGCAATTTTGGGAGGATTTATCCACTGATACCCCCTATTCACAGGACTATCCTTAAACCCATTTCTTTTAAAAATTCAATTCTATTCCATATTTATCGGGGTAAATTTAACCTTTTTTCCTCAACACTTTCTAGGATTAGCAGGCATACCTCGACGATATTCCGATTATCCGGACAGTTTTTTAACCTGAAATATAATCTCTTCCTTTGGTTCTTATATTTCATTATTATCACTATTTTTTTTAATTACCATTATTTGAAAATCATTTATAAATCCTCATATAATTTTATTTTCTGTAAATCTGCCCTCATCTATTGAATGATACCAAAAATTCCCACCAGCAGAACATTCATATAATGAACTACCTATTCTAAATAATTTCTAATATGACAGATAAATGTGTTGAATTTAAGCTTCAAATATAAGAATTTTTTCTTTTTTAGAAATAGCAACTTGATCAAATTTAAATTATCAAAACAGTAACTCCCCTTTAATAGAACAAATTATTTTTTTTCACGACCACACTTTATTTATTTTATTAATAATTTTAATATTGGTAACCTATTTAATAATAAAACTTTTTTTCAATAAATTTATTAATCGATTTTTACTTGAAGGTCAATTAATTGAATTAATCTGAACTATTATACCAGCTTTTACTTTAATTTTCATCGCTTTTCCTTCTTTACGTTTATTATACTTACTAGATGAACTTAACAATCCCCTAATCACCTTAAAATCTATCGGACACCAGTGATATTGAAGCTATGAATACTCTGACTTCAATAATATCGAATTTGACTCCTATATATTAAAAATTAATCAAAAATTTAACAATTTTCGTCTACTAGATGTAGATAATCGTATTATTTTACCAATAAATAATCAAATTCGAATTTTGGTAACTTCCGCCGATGTAATCCACTCCTGAACTATTCCTTCACTAGGGGTAAAAATTGACGCTAACCCAGGACGACTGAACCAAACAAGATTTTTCATAAATCGACCAGGAATTTTTTTTGGACAATGTTCTGAAATTTGCGGAACTAATCACTCATTCATACCAATCGTTATTGAGAGTATTTCAATAAAAAATTTCATTAACTGAATTAATAAATCTTAATTTCCAACTTTTAAATATTCATACTTAAATATTCATACTTAAATCATTAGATGGCTGAAAGTAAGTACTGGTCTCTTAAACCACTATATAATAAATTAACAACTATTTCTAATGAATAATTAATTAAAAAAATTAATTAAAAGAATTAGTTAAAAAATAACATAAAGACTGTCAGTTTTAAATTATTATATAAATAATATTCTTTTTGCCCCAAATAATGCCAATCAACTGATATCCTTTAATTCTTATTTTTATCTCAATTTACATTTTATTCATTATTATAATTGCCTTTAATAAAATCTCATTTATTGAAAATAAAAAACCAATAAAACCACATAATAAAAACTTCCCCTGAAGATGATAAACAATCTTTTTTCAATATTTGATCCTTCTACAAATTTAACAAATATCCCCTTAAATTGACTTAGATCAATTTTAGGAATTCTTTTCCTACCTATAACCTTCTGACTTGTTCCTAATCGACATTTTATAATATGAAACTATTTCACAAAACAAATAAAATTAGAATTTAAAACCCTATTAAACCACAGCAATAAAAATATTTCCCCAATTTTATTATTCATCTCTTTATTCTACTTTATTTGTTTTAACAACTTTCTAGGATTATTTCCTTATATTTTTACCAGAACTAGACATATCATTTTATCTCTTTCCATTTCACTAACTTTATGACTAAGATATATAATTTTCGGGTGAATTAATAACACCAATCACATGTTCGCCCATGTAATTCCCCAAGGAACTCCAACTATCTTAATACCTTTTATAGTATTAATTGAAACAATTAGTAATATTATTCGCCCCCTGACCCTCGCTATTCGATTAATAGCCAACATAATTGCAGGACACTTAATTTTAAACTTATTAAGAAGAAATGGCATTAATTTAAGAAATTATTTTATCCTACTACTAGTTGTCGTTCAAATCATTTTATTTTGTTTAGAATCAGCAGTTGCTATTATTCAAGCTTATGTAATTTCTGTTCTAAATTTACTTTATTATAACGAAAGAAATTAATGAAAAATTCTTATAATCACCCATATCATTTAGTAGACTATAGTCCTTGGCCGCTCACCAGCGCCATTGGACTAATAACTTTAACTTCAGGAATAATAAAATGATTCCACAATTTTAATTTAAACCTTTTTATTATTGGATATATTATTATCTTACTATCTACTTATCAATGATGACGTGATGTTTGTCGTGAAAGAACTTACCAAGGTAAACATACTTTATCTGTAACAATAGGAATCCGATGGGGAATAATCTTATTTATTATTTCAGAAATTTTTTTTTTTATTTCTTTTTTCTGAAGATTTTTCCACAGCAGTCTTTCTCCTAATATTGAAATTGGTTTATCTTGACCCCCCCAAAATATTACTACTTTTAACCCATTCCAAATTCCACTGTTAAATACAATCATCTTAATCTCCTCGGGAATTACAATTACCTGGGCCCACCACACTATTATAATAAATAATTTATCTCAGTCTATACAAAGCTTATTTTTAACTATTCTATTAGGAATTTACTTTAGTTTACTTCAAATTTTTGAATATTTAGAAGCCCCATTTACTATAGCAGATAGAATTTACGGATCAATTTTTTTCCTAATTACAGGATTCCACGGTCTCCATGTTCTCATGGGAACAATTTTTTTAAGAACATGTTTTACTCGACTATTAAATAATCATTTTTCTAGAACTCACCATTTTGGATTTGAAGCTGCAGCTTGATATTGACATTTCGTAGATGTAGTTTGACTACTTTTATTCATTTCTATTTACTGATGAGGAAATTAATAATTAATTATTATTAATTTATATAATATAAATAGTATATTTAATTTCCAATTAAAAAGTTTAATATATTTTAATATAAATAATTTTCCTAATCTTTTATTTTAGAATAATTTTTATTCTAATTTCCAATTTTATAATATTTATTTGTCTAACTATCTCTAAAAAATCATTTTTAGATCGAGAAAAATGTTCCCCCTTCGAGTGTGGATTTGACCCTAAATCTGTTGCCCGTATTCCATTTTCCTTACATTTTTTTTTAATTACAATAATCTTTCTAATCTTCGATATCGAAATTGGCCTAATCTTTCCTATCATTCCCCTCTATAAACTAGTAAATTTTATTTTATGATTCAAAATCAGAATTTTCTTTATTATTATTTTACTTCTAGGAGTCTATCACGAATGAAATCAAAATATATTAAACTGATCCAACTAAGATTATAGTTTAAAAAAAAACATTTGATTTGCATTCAAAAATTATTAAATTAAGTAATTTATCTTGATTAATTAATTATAAGAAGCAACTTGCATTTAATTTCGACTTAAAAACTTGGGTAATATATATATACTCCTTATTTAATTGAAACCAAAATAGAGGTATATTATTGTTAATAATAAAAGTGAATTCTAATTCCAATTAGAAATATTTCAAAAAAGCTTCTAACTTTTTACTAGTGATCTATTCATTAATATTTCTTAATATTTCTTAGTATACATTTTATAACATTTAAAAACATTCATGTTACTTTAATATCTTCAATATTACGCTCTAAATTAAGCTATTTAAATATATTAAACAAAACTGATAGAAATCATAACTATTATTCATAAAATAAACATCATTAAGTAAATCTTAAAATTATTCTTCTGCAATATTTCAATAATAATTGAATTATTCTTTATAATATAAAAAATCCCAAACCCCGAATAATATTCAATTCAACCTAAATCCATATTTTTCATTAATTTTTGACTATAACTCAAATAATGAAAATTTACCCCATATACAAATATCTCAGGTAAAAATCATATATTAGTAAGAAAATATCTCAAATTATAAGTTTCCTTAAACTTATTCACAGAGTACAAATTTATATCACTAATAAAATACCCTAAAAAAAATCCGATCCCTATAACATAAAATACCATAAATTTCAATAATGACGGCAAATAAACCATATAAGGATAACAAAAAATTATTCAACCTAAAAACCTCCCAGATACCAACCTTATAAACAACAATAATACCATTCTCTTTAATATAAAATAATCCTCCTCATACAAATTATAAATCGATATTAAATTATACTCATTTAATATCAAATATATAAGCAACCGAACAGTATAAAACATAGTTAACCCTGTAGATACAAAATATAAACATATAATAAAAAAATTAAAATTTCTTATACCGACCATCTCTAAAATTAAATCTTTTGAATAAAATCCAGACAAAAAAGGAATTCCACACAACGATAAATTAGAAATATTCATACATAACGAAGTAATGGGAATAAAAATTCTAATTCCACCTATATTTCGAATATCTTGACTATTATTCATAAAATGAATAGCTACCCCCGCACATAAAAATAACAAAGCCTTAAATATAGCGTGTGTCAATAGATGAAAAAAAGCCAAGTCTCTAAATCCCATTCTCAAAATTCTTATTATCAACCCCAACTGTCTTAAAGTAGATAATGCAATAATTTTTTTTAAATCAAATTCAAAATTAGCTCTAATCCCAGCTATTAATATAGTTAACCCAAACAATAACATAAAAAATTTTATAAAAAATAATTCTACTAATAATCTATTAAATCGAATTATCAAATAAACCCCAGCTGTAACTAGAGTAGAGGAATGAACTAAAGCAGAAACAGGTGTAGGAGCAGATATAGCAGCAGGCAATCACGATCTAAAAGGAATTTGGGCTCTCTTTGTCATAGAAGCAATAATTACCAACAACCCAATAATTTGTATAGAAATCTCTCTCCCCATAAAATCCAAATAATAAATATAATTCCACCTCCCATAATTTAATATTCAGGAAATCAACAATAAAATTATTACATCTCCAATTCGATTTGATAAAGCAGTTAATATTCCAGCATTATAAGATTTTACATTCTGATAAAAAATAACTAAACAATAAGATACTAATCCTAATCCATCCCATCCCAACAAAATTCTAATTATATTAGGACTAATAATTATTAATATTATAGAAAATACAAATATTAACACTAAATATACAAATCGAACTTTATTCAATTCTGATTTTATATACCTCCCCCTATAATAAATCACAGAAGAAGAAATTAGTAAAACAAATATCATAAATAATAAGGATATTCAATCTAACAAAATAGTTATAACAACTACCCTAGAATTAAAAAAAAAAACTTCCCATTCTAAAAATAAAATCAAATCTATTATTTTTAAATATAAAAATATTATAAAAAATAATAAATTCAATCCAAATAAAAATACAAATCAAATAAAAAATATAGAATATTTTTTTATAACTTAAAATGAAACCATATTTTTGACACCACAAATCAATATTTTTATTAAATTATTCAAGTATTAAATAATAAAATATTCAAACTTTATAATTATAACATTTAGGGGAACTCAATGCAATAATAATAATAAATATTCTCGGGATACCCCCCTAAAAAACCTATAAACTCTAAAATTATAATTACCATGTTGAGTAAAAGAATATAAATATAACCTATAACCCGCTCTGAAAAATGAAACAAATATTAAAAAAAAAATTCTCAACCAAGATCACCTAATTAATCTATTTATTAAACTAACCTCTCCAACTAAATTTATTGAAGGAGGACTAGCTATATTAGAAGATATTATTAAAAATCACCACAATCCTATAGAAGGCATAAAATTTATTAACCCCTTATTTAAAAATAAACTCCGATTATTTAAACGTTCATAATTAATATTCGATAAACAAAACATGCCAGAAGAGCATAACCCATGCCCAATTATTAAAATATATGAACCCATATAACCTCAACAATTTATTGTAAAAATCCCCCCAATAACTAATCCTATATGAGCTACTGAAGAATAAGCAATCATAGATTTAATATCAACCTGAAAAAAACACTGTATTCTAATATTCAACCTCCCAATCAACCTAATTACCACCAAAATATAACCAAATTTTAAATTCATTTTCTGTAAACAAACCATAATCCGTATCAAACCGTACCCCCCTAATTTCAATATAACAGCGGCCAAAATTATAGAACCTGAAATAGGAGCCTCTACATGAGCTTTAGGAAGCCACAGATGAAAAAAATATATAGGTATTTTTACTAAAAAAGCTATAATAAATCTAATATACAACAAAAATAATTCACATCTATAAAATTTTATAAAATAAATTACTATATTATTAACAAATTTATAATAATAAAAAATTCCAATTAATAGAGGTAATGATGCCAACAAAGTATAAAAAAATAAATATAATCCTGCTTGCATACGTTCAGGCTGATACCCTCAATTTGCAATTAAAATAAAAATTGGAATCAAACTTCCCTCAAAAAAAAAATAAAAAAAAAAAATATTTATCCTCCTAAAAGTTAAATATATTATTATTATTAAACAAGTAATTACAAATAAAAAAAATTTATTAAAAAATTTCTCCTTGTTTAATTTTTGACTAGCTATAATTATTAAAAAAATAACCCAAATTCTTAATAAAATTAACCCCCAAGAAATTTTATCACAACCTAAAATATAACTTAAATTAAAAAAACTTATTTGAAAAATATTAGAATTTATGAATAAAAATATCAAAATTATAAAACTAAATTGAACGATTCAAAATATTTTATTTTTATAACATACAAGTATCAAAAATATAACGTATATCAAAAATTTTATCATTAAATTATTCTAAATCTCTGAAAATAATCATTACCATGAGTACGAATTATGGAAACTAAAATAGACAAACCTAATGCCCCCTCACAAACTGAAAAAACTAAAAATAATATTAATATATATATATTATAATCCACTATACTTAAATATAAATATATGAAATATCATAAAATTAACACAAGAAATTCTAAAATTATTACTATAATCAACAAATGCTTATGATTTAATACATAAATTAAATTTCCTACAAAAAATAAAACAAAAACAAAAAATTCAATATTTTTTATTTGTTTTTATAGTTTAAAAAAAACTTTGATTTTGTAAATCAAAAATAAGATTTTCTTTAAAAACTTCAAAAAAAATATATTATATTATCAGTAATCTCCAAAATTACTATTTTTATTAAACTATTTTCTGTATAAAATTTTTATTAATAAGTTTTATTCTACTTACATGTTCATTTATAATATTTATTAAACACCCCTTAACTTTAGGCATTTTAATTTTAATTCAAACTTTTTTTATTTGTTTATTATCAGGAATAATAACATGTACTTATTGATTTTCATATATTCTTTTTTTAATTTTTGCTGGAGGAGTTTTAGTTATATTTATTTACGTTTCCAGTATCGCTTCTAATGAACTATTTAAAATCAATTTTTCAAATAAATCTATTCTTTTATTTTTTATTTGTTTTTTCATTCTGATATCTTACTATTTTAGAAATAACCTCTCTTTCAGAAATTTCTATTTTAATAACGAAATATACAATTTTTTTAATATATTTATATTTTCTAACAATGAATTTAATTTTAACCTTTCCAAATTATATAATGAACAAACATTTTTTCTATTATTAATGTTAGTATTGTATTTATTTATTACTTTAATTGCAGTAGTAAAAATTACCAATATTTTCAAAGGACCTTTACGCTCAAGTTTATAATCTTATCAAAAACTTTATTTAAAATGAATCTATTTAAACCCTATTTTAAAAATAATTATGTAATAAAAAATATCTATAATTCTATAGTAAATCTTTCTGCCCCAATTAATATTTCCCTATGATGAAATTACGGATCTTTATTAATTTTATGCCTATTTACACAAATTTTAACCGGACTATTTTTAACAATATACTACACAGCTAACATCGAATTAGCTTTTTTCAGAGTAAATTATATTTGTCGAAACGTTAATTATGGTTGACTAATTCGTACCCTTCATGCCAACGGAGCATCTTTTTTTTTTATTTGCATATACATCCACATAGGACGAGGTATTTACTATAGATCCTATAATTTAAAATCAACTTGAACAATTGGCACAACTATTTTTATTATAAGAATAGCTACAGCCTTTATAGGATACATTTTACCTTGGGGTCAAATATCTTTTTGGGGGGCTACAGTCATTACTAATTTATTAACAGCAATCCCTTACTTGGGAAATTCTCTAACTTGTTGAATTTGGGGGGGATTTTCTGTAAATAATGCTACTTTAACTCGATTCTATACTTTCCACTTTCTTCTCCCCTTTCTTATTGTTGTAATAATAATAATTCATCTTATATTTCTCCATCAAACAGGATCTAACAACCCCCTAGGTTTAAATCTAAAAAATAATTTTATTAGATTTCACCCATTTTTTACCTACAAAGACTTTATTGGATTTTATCTAATTCTAATTATCATTACCTCTTTAACTTTAGTTAATCCATATTATTTAGGAGATCCAGATAACTTTTCCCCCGCCAACCCTATAGTCACTCCCCCCCATATTCAACCGGAATGATATTTTTTATTTGCATATGCTATTTTACGTTCAATCCCTAATAAATTAGGAGGAATTATTGCTTTAATTATGTCAATTTTTATTTTATTCACTTTACCATTTAACTATAAAAAAAAAATTAAAAGTAATCAATTTTACCCCCTAAACCAATTTTTATTTTGACTATTTATTATTTGTTTTGTAAATTTAACATGAATTGGAGCAAACCCTATCGAATCCCCCTATATTACAATAAGACAAATTTTAACTTTCTTTTATTTTTATTATTTTTTAATTAATCCTTTTATTTTTAAATATTGAGACAAATTAATATTTCAATTTTCATAATTAATTAATGAGCTTGTTAAAGCATTTGTTTTGAAAACTTAATAAAGAATAATAATTCTATTAATTTTAAAATAAATAGAATTTTAATCTTAAATAAAAAATAATAAAATTTAAAGATATTGGTAAATAACCTTTCCAACATAAATATATTAATTTATCATAACGATACCGACATAAAGTTCCTCGGACTCAAATAAATAAAAAAGAGAGAAATATTATTTTTATATAAAAAAAAATACTCAATTTATATCCCCCACAGTAAATAATTACAAACACCAATCTTATAAATAAAATTCTTGAATATTCAGATAAAAAAATTAAAGCAAACCCCCCCCTTCTATACTCTACATTAAACCCAGAAACTAATTCTCTTTCCCCCTCCGCAAAATCATAAGGAGTTCGATTAGTTTCAGCTAACATAGAAGAAAAAAAAATAAAACCTAAAGGTATCATCAAAAAAAAAAATCAAATTCTACTTTGATATTCAACAAAAACTATTAAATTGAAACTTATTACTATAATAATACTGGATAAAAAAATCAAAGATAAACTAACCTCATAAGAAATAGTTTGTGCTACTGACCGTAATCTTCCTAATAACGAATAATTTCTATTCGAAGATCAACCAGATATCATAATTGTATAAACCCCAACTCTAAGACAACATAAAAAATAAAATACCCCCATATTAAACATAATAAAATTTATAAAATAAGGCATTACTAACCAAATAATCAAAGCTAAAATAAAATTTATAATAGGAGAAAAATAATAAACAAAATAATTCGAATAATTTAAAAAAACTTGCTCTTTAGTAAATAACTTAATAGCATCTCTAAAAGGTTGAAATAAACCTAAAATTCTAATTTTATTAGGACCCTTTCGAATTTGAATATATCCTAAAACCTTTCGTTCTAATAAAGTTAAAAAAGCTACCCCAACTAAAATTCCAACTAACATAACAATAATCCCATACATTACACAAATATAATCTAAACAATTTATTTCTATTTATATATTAACTATATATTCATGAAATCTAAATTCAACACATTTATCTGCCAAAATAGAACTAAATTATTAATATTCATTTAAATAAATTATTTAAAATATTTGATCCTTTCGTACTAAAATATTTCATTTTTCTAAAGATAGAAACCAACCTGGCTCACACCGGTCTGAACTCAGATCATGTAAGATTTTAATGATCGAACAGATCAAAATTTTTTACTTTTGCATAAAAATTTTATCTTAATCCAACATCGAGGTCGCAATCTTTTTTTTTTATTTGTACTAAAAAAAAAAATTACGCTGTTATCCCTAAGGTAATTTACTCTTACAATCAATAATACTGGATCATATACTCGCTTATCTACGTTTTCAAAAAAAAAGTTTTTTTAATTTTTTTATCACCCCAATAAAATTTAATTATCATTTTCCACTATAATTATAAATACAATAAAAAATACTTATTAAATAAAACTCTATAGGGTCTTCTCGTCTTTTAAACTTATTTTAGCTTTTTTACTAAAAAAGTAAATTTTAAAAATAACTTAGAGACAGTTTATATCTCATTAAATCTTTCATTCAAGTCTCCAATTAAAAGACTAATTATTATGCTACCTTTGTACAGTCATTATACTGCAGCCCTTTAATCTTCAATCAGTGGGCAGATTAGACTTTAAATTATTCTCAAAAAGACATGTTTTTGATAAACATGTGAATATAAAATTTTGCCGAATTCCTTTAACTTATTTTTTACAAAAAAAATTTTTTTAATTTATTTATATACTAATTTCTACATTATTCCCATATCTACTTTATTAAAAATGTTTTTTTATAATAAATTAAAAATAATATAAAATTTTATTGTAAAAAAAATATTTTATAATAAATTTTAATTTTTAAACAATATAAATTTTAAAATTTTTTATTTAATTAAATTATTATAATTTTTTAAATTAAAGCTTATCCCTTAATATATAAAATTTTAAATTCTTTATATTAATACTAATTAATATAAAAATTTTTTTAAATTAAAAATTTAATTTTTTTCTAAAAAAACTAGATATCTTTAAAAACGATTAACATTTCATTTCCAATTAATTATTTAAAATAATTTTATAACATTAAATTTTATAATTAATTAACTCTTCTAAATTCGAGATTTTCAATTACTCATGAATTATTTTTTATAAAACTCTGATACACAAGATACAATAAATAAAATTTACTTTTTTTTCAATAAATTCTCAATTATTTCAAATTTATTATATAATACTAATACACTATAAAAATATTTTTTTTTTCTAACTCCATACTAAAATTAACTCTTAACTAAAAATTTTTTTATTAATTTTATATTATTAATTTTTTCACCCAAACTAATTAAAATTTTAATTTTTTTTCAATGTAAATGAAATACTTTAAATACAAGTTCTAATTTGATTTAAATATCTTAATTAACCCCTATTTATACTATATTATATAAACCACTCTATAACTAATAATTCCAAAAATTATTGTGCATATTACACTATAATATATTCATTCTAGAAACACTTTCCAGTACCTCTACTTTGTTACGACTTATTCCAATTTTTAGATGAAATTGACGGGCAATATGTACATATTTTAATTTTTAATCATTTTAACAAATTAATCAAAATTACATTTAAATCCACCTTAAAAATATTTTTAAATATACCCATCCGTTTAAATATATTTATTGTAATCCATTTAAAACTTAATTATAATCTGCATCTTGATCTGAACTAAATTCCAATAAAAAAATTAAAATATTAATTTCTTTTAAAAATATTTTTTTAACAACGATATACAAAATAATAAATCAAGTAAATTCATTCGTGGACTATCAATTACTTAACAGATTCCTCTAAACAAAATAAAATACCGCCATCTCATTTTAGTTTCCATATCTAATACTTACTATTTCAGCAATATAATTAATTTACAATAATAGGGTATCTAATCCTAGTTTATCACTTAAATCTAATAATTCATATTTTTTAAATAAATTTTTATAAAATTAAAATTTTACCTAACAATTTTATTTTTAACTTAATATAAAACTATTTATTATTAGCTAATAAAATTTATTTTAAGTTTTGTATAACCGCAACTGCTGGCACAAAATTAGTTCTTAATTTATATATTGCTAAATCTTAATTTCTTAAATTTTTAATCCCAATTAATACTCATTTCCCCATTAATTACTATCAAAATAAAAAAAAAATACAAAAATTTATTTTACAAAACAAATAAAAAATAAATTTTTTTTATAAAAAAATTATACCGGGTATTGCCCATACTTTATGAAAATATAGCAATTTTCAACATAATAACTTATTATTTATTATTTGTTATATATACTCTACATATACATTTTTTTTTTTTTTTTTTTATATTAATAATTTAATTTTATATATTTATATATATATATATTAATAATTTAATTTTATATATTTATATATATATATATATTAATAATTTAATTTTATATATTTATATATATATATATATATTAATAATTTAATTTTATATATTTATATATATATATATTAATAATTTAATTTTATATATTTATATATATATATATATTAATAATTTAATTTTATATTATTTATATATATATATATTAATAATTTAATTTTATATTATTTATATATATATATTAATAATTTAATTTTATATTATTTATATATATATATTAATAATTTACTCTCCCTTTTTTTTATTTATTAGATTGAATATCAAAAGTATTTATAATTATATTTATATTTATATAAATATTAATATATATGTAAATTTTAAAGTGGATTTTTTTTTTTACTATTTTTTTTTATTATTTATATTATAATTAAATTATTATTTAATGCCTGATCAAAAAAAAGATTTTTTTTCTTTCTCTTAATTATAAGTACTCTTATTTCTATTACATCAAGTTCTTGGCTGGGGTGCTGAATAGGATTAGAAATTAATTTACTAAGCTTTATTGTTCTAATAAGTATACCCTTAAATTTCATTAATTCTAAATTAACATTAAAATACTTCTTTATTCAATCCATTGCTTCCCTAAATTTTTTATTTAGCATTATTACATTATTCACCTTTCTAAAAATATTAGAATTTATCCCTATCTTCATAAATCTAACAATATTAATAAAACTAGGATCTGCCCCAATACACTTCTGATTTATTAAAATTTCTAAAAAATTATCCTGAAATAACAATTTTTTTTTAATAACTTGACAAAAGATCTCCCCTATAATCTTTATTTCTTACATAATAAATTTTAATCTTATAATTTATACAACAATCTTAAATATATTAATCAGAATAAAAGGAAGATTCAATCAAACTTCCTTACGAAAATTAATAGCTTTTTCTTCTATTAATAATCTCGGATGATTAATTTCAACTTTACTAATTAGAGAAAATCTTTGAACTTTATATTTTTCATTTTATTTTTTTTTCACTTTATTAATCTGTTCAATTTTTCAAACTAACAAACTATTTTATTTAAATCAATTATTTAATTTAAATAATAATTTTATATTCAAACTAATAATTTTTTTAAATTTTGTATCTTTAAGAGGATTACCCCCCTTCTCGGGATTTTTCCCTAAATGAATAACTCTAAATAATCTAATTTTAAATAACCAACTACTTTTATCTTTTATTTTTGTTATAAGTAGATTAATCATATCTTTTGTTTATTTTAAAATAATTTACTCATCATTTATAATAATTTCATTAAAATTTAAATGAATTAAATCTTCATCTAACATAAAAATAAATTATATTATAAATATTATCAATGTCTTTATAACCCTAGGTATTATATTATGTTCTTATATGTTTTTTCTATATT